AAGGGCTTCTACAAGGGGTTTTATTCGTTCTTTGAGCAAAAAGAAGATAAAGATCGGATAGATCGCAATTGCAAAGGTCATAACTACTATGCCAGCCCAAATCATGATCTTCACCAACTTGGATTTGGTTCTCTCGCGAAAATCGCGAGTTGCAGAGATGAGAACCATGAAAAGCAAGATCCCGAATAAGAAAACAGAAACCGAGGAAACCACAAGAGTGAAGACTAGTAGAGTCTCATCTTTTGTCATTCTTTGCTCCTTTTTCACTCAATGATTCATTCGAATTTCCCAACCAAAAATTCTATATGTCTATTCTATGATATTTCTATATATATAGAATATGATATCTAATATGACACCCGATTTGTCAAAGGGATTGGATTGGTCACTTACCCATTCAGTGACTTTGGCACTGGACGTTCCAAAAACGGGTACTATCGGATCGGGTGAATTAGAGAATAGACAGGGGTCCGTTGGCATTTCAGCTTCTCTTCTCCTTTCAGGGCCTATCCGAAAGAGAATCCAGGACCAAGAGGTCCTGAATATCAGAATAGGACGAACGAACCGGCCTCCGCGGATATCTTTGCTTCGGAACAAAACAATTAGCATTAGGCTCGGTCAACTGGAATGTGTATTATCCATATGGGAGATCTTCCAATCGAGAAGATCCATCGATCTGAGACGAAGAGAAAGGGCCGATTTTCTTTACTTATTCAGTTAAACCAAGGATTCGTTATGGAAGCAGATAGCAACAACCATTTCATCAGACATGCGTATTTTTGATTATCCGGTGGATTTACACAGTTTCATTAATGCAAATTGTTTGATGTAGTTAGTACTCAGGTTGTTCGACGCTCAAGAATTCTTATTTAGGCAGTTCATATCATCATACATAGTGTTTTGATCTAAGATTGCAATTCTTCCATGTTTCCGCAGTAGCATATTGTTCCATGGAGCTAGGGTCCAAAATAGGAATCAACAAGTGTTTCCACGACTCTACCGCCCGGCCAATCCTGTTCCACTGAATCCCCTCCCTTTTTCATGGCCACATATCTTTACGGCTAAGGAGTGGGAAATCTTTCTCCTGTTACACAAATCAAATGTTTCATTTCATCCGGGAAAAGCCACCTCTTTCTCCACAAACAATGTCTTTGTCATTTGATCCAGGAGCCTTCCGTTAGATAGGAACAGCTTTGCTAAATACTGAGAACTCTCGGATAGAGTATTAGAATGAAAAGACCATTAATTATATAAGGAAGAACCCAGGGTTCTAGCCCATTCCCATTCCTAAATCAATAATTCGTAGTGCTTTTGCCTTTCTTGCGTACTCCTGGTGAACCGGTTGTTAGCCGTATGTTTAGGAGGCTTTTTTCTCCAGGTACTGGTACTAAGCCGCTTTGCCATCTCTTCATCTTCATCTGCAAAGAATTCTCGACGTGAAAACACAGAGACAAAGGCCTGATCTTTGAATAGGAAAAAGAATGGATCCGAAGGGTCCCAAATCAATTGGCTTATTCGAAAAAAGCCTTCTTCTTTGAAAGATATATCTCGTGTCTGGTACTGCATTGTTCCACTCTGCAAGAAGTCCGAATCAGTCTCTTGCACCTCCTCCTTTTTATGATAAATATACCAGAAATAATTCGAATAAATAGCAGTCTCTGACAACTCATCCTCTTTAATCTGCTTGGACCCGCTCCAATACCCATAGGAAAATCCCCAGTCATATTCAGCGTACCTGTCCCTGCAATCAAATAGATTGTCCCAAGGGCCCCATATTCTAGGAGCCCAAGTTATGCTATTGAAAATTCGTTCCTCTAGCAGTTCCGGTTTGACCATTCCGTTCCCTTTTTCAAACTCCACTTCTTTTCATATAGCAATCCCTAATCAAAGAGAGAACAATATCCATTTCAAAACATTTCTAATGGATTCCTTGGTTCGGACCGACGAAGTAATGGCATTCGATCAACCCGACTGCAATCTTTTTCTGTCGGTAAGGATTGCACCAGAGCACCTTCTACTTCTAATAGGCCATGAACTATAGATAGAGAAATCATTCCGAGTGAGTCCATAAGAAGCGACCCACTTTTTCATCGGTTCCGGGGGAAGACCAAAGATCTTGCGCGACCGGTCCGCCAGAAAAACTCAAAAGAGAAAGAAGTCTCGTTAATCTCTTCATGCTCGTTCCAAGTTCGAACGAAGTACCGTTTGGCCAAAGAAAAAGCCGCTTCCTGACACGATTGCCTCTTTATATAGATAGATATAGGATCTATGGGGTTATTACTTAGAAGTCTATTTTGTACAAGATCCCCTCCTATCTGATAGAAAAGGGTCCCATGATCCCGAGCCGGTCTTATCTTGGCTCGCAAACCCCAAGTTTGTCTATGAAGAGCTAATCTAATTGTATTAGTTTCCATAATGGATTTCTTATGTGGAATACTAATGGATAGGGCCTCGTTGCTAAGTGCTACAAGATCTAGTGCACTGGAACTCGTGGTTATGGACTCGAATCCTTTAGTATGGAACATTGTCTTTTCCAAGTAAAAACCCCTAGTATATGAAAGAATGAAAAGGTGCTTTCGTTCTTGTGGAATAAGAAGCCCTCGTACCTTAACGAAAGGAAAATAGGAATTTTTCGTTAGGTATTTGACCAAATAGGATCGTCCAGTTCCTATAGAACCTATCACTAAAATACCCGATAGGGCTAAGCGGAACGAAAAGGGTTTTCCATGAGATGGTAAATGAAAACGATTAGCCCCACACGAGGTTTGGGAATAAGTGATTGTCTGATAATGAGCAAGGAATATACGTCTTTCTGCTAAAGAGGATCTATTAAACTCATAATTCATTAGATCCTTGTTAGCAATGTCAACTAGGTATCATAAGTAAATGGATCCCGGTTGTTCAATCCTTTGATAACCAAGGTCATTCTTTGCTAAAGAGAAATGATCACTATGGGTCAGACTCAATAGAATTGGATCCATTCAAAATAGCGAGAATTAGGATTCTTGATCCCTCTCAATCTCTCTTTCAATTCGAGGATCCGGAGAGGTGTTTTCATAGTCATCTCCGAATATTTTGGATTTCATTTTTCTATGATATGTCTTTCTATATGAAAATTGGTTATTTACGATGTACGATGATCCCTGTTAAGCATCCATGGCTGAATGGTTAAAGCGCCCAACTCATAATTGGTAAATTTGCGGGTTCAATTCCTGCTGGATGCACGCGAACGGGAACGTTCCATAAGTCTATTGGAACTGGCTCTCTATCCATGGAATCTCATCCATCATCCATACATAACGAATTGGTATGGTATATTCATACCATAACATAAGAACAATAAGAACTCGAATTCTTATCGATACTGGAACTCAGAGCATAGGAGGGAAAGTCGATTTATGGATGGAATCAAATACGCAGTATTTACAGAAAAGAGTCTTCGTTTATTGGGAAAGAATCAATATACTTTTAATGTCGAATCGGGATTCACTAAGACAGAAATAAAGCATTGGGTCGAACTCTTCTTTGGTGTTAAGGTAGTAGCTGTGAATAGCCATCGACTACCCGGAAAGGGTAGAAGAATGGGACCTATTCTGAGACATACAATGCATTACAGACGTATGATCATTACCCTTCAACCGGGTTATTCTATTCCACTTCTAGATAGAGAAACGAACTAAAGGAGAATACTTAATAATACGGCGAAACATTTATACAAAACACCTATCCCGAGCACACGCAAGGGAACCGTAGACAGGCAAGTGAAATCCAATCCACGAAATAAATTGATCCATGGACGGCACCGTTGTGGTAAAGGTCGTAATGCCAGAGGAATCATTACCGCAAGGCATAGAGGGGGAGGTCATAAGCGCCTATACCGTAAAATCGATTTTCGACGGAATCAAAAAGACATATCTGGTAGAATCGTAACCATAGAATACGACCCTAATCGAAATGCATACATTTGTCTCATACACTATGGGGATGGTGAGAAGAGATATATTTTACATCCCAGAGGGGCTATAATTGGAGATACTATTGTTTCTGGTACAAAAGTTCCTATATCAATGGGAAATGCCCTACCTTTGAGTGCGGTTTGAACTATTGATTTACGTAATTGGAAGTAACCAATTAGGTTTACGACGAAACCTAGAAATCGATCACTGATCCAATTTGACTACCTCTACGGGATAGACCTCAACAGAAAACTGTTGAGTAACGGCAGCAAGTGATTGAGTTCAGTAGTTCCTCATAGAAAATTATTGACTCTAGAGATATGGTAATATGGAGAAGGCAAAATTGTTTGAAGCACGCACAGAACCGGAAGCGCCCCTTGTTTCAAAGAGAGGAGGACGGGTTATTCACATTTAATTTGATGGTCAGAGGCGAATTGAAAGCTAAGCAGTGGTAATTAAGACCCCCGGGTGAAAATAGGGATGTCTCCTACGTTACCCATAATATGTGGAAGTATCGACGTAATTTCATAGAGTCATTCGATCTGAATGCTACATGAAGAACATAAGCCAGATGACGGAACGCGGAGACCTAGGATGTAGAAGATCATAACATGAGCGATTCGGCGGATTTGGATTCCTTTTCTATATATCCACTCATGTGGTACTTCATCATACGATTCATATAAGATCCATCTGTCTAGAGATCGTCATATACATCTAGAAAGCCGTATGCTTTGGAAGAAGCTTGTACAGTTTGGGAAGGGGTTTTTTGAGAAAAAAGAAGAATCTACTTCAACCGATATGCCTTTAGGCACGGCCATACATAACATAGAAATCACACGTGGAAGGGGTGGGCAATTAGCTAGAGCAGCAGGTGCTGTAGCGAAACTGATTGCAAAAGAGGGTAAATTGGCCACTTTAAGATTACCATCTGGGGAGGTCCGTTTGGTATCCCAAAACTGCTTAGCAACAGTCGGACAAGTGGGTAATGTTGGGGTGAACCAAAAAAGTTTGGGTAGAGCCGGATCTAAGTGTTGGCTAGGTAAACGCCCCGTAGTAAGAGGGGTAGTTATGAACCCTGTGGACCACCCCCATGGGGGCGGTGAAGGGAAAGCCCCTATTGGTAGAAAAAAACCCACAACCCCTTGGGGTTATCCTGCGCTTGGAAGAAGAACTAGGAAAAGGAAAAAATATAGTGATAGTTTTATTCTTCGTCGCCGTAAGTAAATACGTAACTAGGAATATGGAAAATTGTATTTTTGGAATTTGCAATAATGCGATGGGCGAACGACGGGAATTGAACCCGCGCATGGTGGATTCACAATCCACTGCCTTGATCCACTTGGCTACATCCGCCCCTTATCCAGCTAAAGGATTTTCTCTTTTTCCCATTCATCATTATTCTATTTATTCTGACCTACATACCTCGATCGAGATAGTGGACATAGGATGCCACTCTTTAAAATGAAAAAAGGAGTAATCAGCTGTGACACGAAAAAAAACGAATCCTTTTGTAGCTCGTCATTTATTGGCAAAAATCGAAAAGGTCAATATGAAGGAGGAGAAAGAAATAATAGTAACGTGGTCCCGGGCATCTAGCATTCTACCCGCAATGGTTGGCCATACAATCGCGATTCATAATGGAAAGGAACATATACCTATTTACATAACAAATCCTATGGTAGGTCGCAAATTGGGGGAATTCGTGCCTACTCGGCATTTCACGAGTTATGAAAGTGCAAGAAAGGATACTAAATCTCGTCGTTAACTGAATTCAGAAGAGAAAGATTCAGAATAAACAAAGAAATAGAATTCAAATTCAAATAAAGTAAAGGTAGGTGGGTAATAACCCTATTTATGACAAGTTTCAAATTGGTAAAGTATACCCCTAGGATAAAGAAGAAGAAGAACAGGCTAAGGAAACTCGCAAGAAAAGTTCCAACCGATCGTCTACTTAAATTCGAACGGGTTTTCAAAGCACAAAAACGCATACATATGTCTGTTTTCAAAGCGCAAAGAGTTCTTGATGAGATTCGCTGGCGTTACTACGAGGAAACCGTTATGATATTGAACCTCATGCCTTATCGAGCATCTTATCCCATCTTAAAGTTGGTTTATTCGGCAGCAGCAAATGCTACTCATTATAGGGATTTCGACAAAGCAAGTTTATTTATCACTAAAGCCGAAGTCAGTAGGAGTACTATTATGAAAAAATTCAGACCTCGAGCTCGAGGACGTAGTTATTCTCTAAAAAAAACCATGTGTCATATAACAATTGTACTAAATATAGTAAAGAAATCCAAATAATCTTTAGATAAATCTAAGATTTCGATTCCCAGTAAAAAAAGAAATAGAATAGAAAAATATGGGACAAAAAATAAATCCACTCGGTTTCAGACTTGGTACAACCCAAAATCACCATTCCTTTTGGTTCGCACAACCAAAAAATTATTCTGAAGGTCTACAGGAAGATAAAAAAATACGGGATTGTATCAAGAACTATATACAAAAGAATAGGAAAAAAGGTTCTAATAGAAAAATAGAATCAGACTCAAGTTCTGAAGTAATCACACATATAGAAATTCAAAAAGAAATCGATACAATCCACGTCATAATCCATATTGGATTCCCCAATTTATTAAAGAAAAAGGGAGCAATCGAGGAATTAGAGAAAGATCTACAAAAGGAAGTTAATTCTGTAAACCAGAGACTTAATATTGCTATCGAAAAGGTTAAAGAACCTTATAGACAACCTAATATTCTTGCGGAATATATAGCTTTCCAATTAAAAAATAGAGTTTCATTCCGAAAAGCAATGAAAAAAGCCATTGAATTAACTAAAAAAGCGGATATAAAGGGAGTTAAAATCCAAATCGCGGGTCGTCTAGCAGGGAAAGAAATTGCACGTGCCGAATGCATCAAAAAGGGCAGACTGCCCCTCCAAACAATTCGCGCTAAAATTGATTATTGCTGCTATCCAATTCGAACTATCTATGGAGTATTAGGTGTAAAAATTTGGATATTCGTAGAAGAAGAATAACTAACCATGCCTTCCCATTCTACCCAGTGATAGAATAAAAAAGACAAGAACCTTATTTTTCCAAAAATCCCTAAAAAAAAGAAGAAATTATACCTCTTTCTATAAGATTTAATGAAAATTGATAAATCTTTTAATATAATTGCTATGCTTAGTGTGTGACTCGTTAGTTTTTTCTTTAGGGTCAAAAATGGATTGGATATTGAAAAAAAAAATTGGCGGAACCCTACTAAAAATAGAAAAAAACTTAGTAATTATAGAAAATTAACTAATAATCAACCTATTGCTTCGTATTGTCGAGATCCTAACTAAGAAACAGTCACTATGTGAATAAATACATCTATAAAAAAAGAGTAGATCTATCATATAGTTGTAGCAACTGCATTTTTTTCTCTACAAAAGAAACCTGATTCTAGGCTGTGAAGCAAAACTAAAGGGATGTGGATAAAAGGAGGGATGATAGATAGAAAGGAGAAGAATAAGAAAGATATAGGATTCCAATGTGTATGGTCTATGAATTACATCATAAAAAAAGGCAATGTGATAAAGCATCAATATAATAAAAAAAAAGAGAGAATTTGAAATCGTAACTTTTGAAACAACAAATAAAAATTTAACACAATAAAAAAGAGCAGCCCGGGTTAATAAAACTGAGAAAATTGACTCGGAAAGAAATTTTTTGGAAGCTCCATTGCAGGATTCAAACCTAGCCATTAAAGGAGAAGCTGTGGGAACGACAAAACCTATGACTGCATAGGATTTTATTGAAAAGAATCCTAACACTTCATTGGGTGGGATGGCGGACCAAACCAAAAAAATTTCTTTACTTTATTTGATACGCTTGTAAATTAACAAATAAGACAGGAAAGAGTAAATATTCGCCCGCGAAATCCTTATTGGATTAGAATACTTTACCACAATTCAATAAGAATAAAAATAAGGAGATAAAAAAAAAGAGGGCTTACATTTTAGAAAAATATTGAATTTGGATAGATTCTAGATCTTCTTTCTTGACTATATATTTTTCTATTTTAAGAAAGTAAAAATAAAAAAAACCTAACTTTTTCTATTATATATTGATGTGTATCTATCCATAATATTTTTGAATATTATGGAATTAGAGAAATTCGCACGCTTTTTCATTTCATTCGCGAGGAGCTGGATGAGAAGAAACTCTCATGTCCAGTTTTGCAGTAGAGATGGAACTAAGAAGGAACCATCGACTATAACCCCAAAAGAACTAGATTTCGTAAACAACATAGAGGAAGAATGAAGGGAAAATCCTGCCGAGGCAATCGTATTTGTTTTGGTAGATATGCTCTTCAAGTACTTGAACCCGCTTGGATTACCGCGAGACAGATAGAAGCAGGACGAAGAGCAATGACACGATATGCACGTCGTGGTGGAAAAATATGGGTGCGTATATTTCCCGACAAACCGGTTACAATAAGACCCACAGAAACACGTATGGGCTCGGGAAAGGGATCCCCCGAATATTGGGTAGCCATTGTTAAACCAGGTCGAATACTTTATGAAATGAGTGGAGTATCCGAAACTGTAGCTAGAGCAGCTATCTCCATAGCTGCCAGTAAAATGCCCATACGAAGTCAATTTCTTCGATTAGAGATATAGAACCCCAAAAAGGAGTATTGAAGATAAAAAACCCCTAGTTTTTCTTTCTGAATAGACAATATTTCTTTCATCCTTTTGCATTGAAATAACAAATGGAAATCAAAATAATATGATTCAACCTCAGACCCTTTTAAATGTAGCGGATAACAGTGGAGCTCGAAAATTGATGTGTATTCGAGTCATAGGAGCCGCTGGTAATCAGCGATATGCTCGTATTGGTGATGTTATTGTTGCTGTAATCAAAGACGCAGTGCCCCAAATGCCTCTAGAAAGATCCGAAGTAATTCGAGCTGTAATTGTACGTACATGTAAAGAATTCAAATGCGAAGACGGTATAATAATACGCTATGATGACAATGCAGCAGTTATCATTGATCAAAAAGGAAATCCAAAAGGAACTCGAGTTTTTGGCGCGATTGCCGAAGAATTGAGAGAATTGAATTTTACTAAAATAGTTTCATTAGCTCCTGAAGTATTATAAATTATAAATACTAGTAGACGAGATATAGATCAAAGAATAAATTAGTAGATTGTGTCTCACGTATATGCTTTAAAATCCAAAGTTTAAAGAAAAAGGAAAACATGTTGATTATAGAAAAATTAGGAGGAACCTAGAATTAGAGTCTTATGGGCAAGGACACTATTGCTGATTTACTAACCTCTATAAGAAACGCAGACATGAATAAAAAAGGAACTGTTCGAGTCGTATCCACAAATATTACCGAAAACATTGTTAAAATACTTCTACGAGAGGGTTTTATTGAAAGTGTTCGGAAACATCAGGAAAGTAACAGATATTTCTTGGTTTCAACTTTGCGACATCAAAAGAGAAAGATTAGAAAAAGAATATATAGAACTAGAACCTTTTTAAAGCGTATCAGCCGACCCGGCTTACGAATTTATGCCAACTATCAAGGAATTCCTAAGGTTTTGGGCGGAATGGGAATTGCTATTCTTTCTACTTCTCGAGGTATAATGACAGATCGAGAAGCTCGACTAAACAGAATTGGGGGAGAAGTCATATGTTATATATGGTAATGGCCCCATCCATAGTACCCGAATTCTATCTCGAACTTCCTATTTTGAAAATAAAAATAGAAAAATAGGAGAAAAAAATATGACAGAAAAAAAAAAACCGAGAGAAGCAAAAGTAACTTTCGAAGGTTTAGTTACGGAAGCCCTACCCAACGGAATGTTCCGCGTTCGCCTAGAGAATGACACCATCATCCTGGGCTATATTTCAGGAAAGATCCGGTCTAGCTCCATACGAATACTGATGGGGGATAGGGTAAAAATTGAAGTAAGTCGTTATGATTCCAGCAAGGGGCGTATAATTTATAGACTTCCCCATAAGGATTCGAAGCGTACCGAAGACTCGAAGGATAATGAAGATTTGAAGGATACCAAAGATTCAAAGGATTAAGTTTTTCCAGGGTAATAACTTCCAAGTTTCAAAATTAAAGTGAAGAGACTTATTTTTTCAAAAATAATAGATTCATAGTTTAAGAAAGGAATACCCATATATGAAAATCAGAGCTTCTGTTCGTAAAATTTGTACAAAATGTCGACTGATTCGCAGGCGTGGGCGAATTAGAGTCATTTGTTCCAATCCGAAGCATAAACAAAGACAGGGGTAATCTTTCGAAAAAGGAGCTTTTCTTGCTAAAAAGTAAAAAATAAAAGTACCCACGGAAATGTCTAAATTCCAAATAAAAAATGGAAAGTAAAGGATATATTTTACCCTGAAACGGATATCTTTGTATCTTTTTTTCTTTTTGTTATTTCTAACTCATATTTATGAGATAATAAAATATGACAAAAGCTATACCAAAAATAGGTTCACGTAAGAAAGTGCGTATTGGTTTGCGTAGGAATGCCCGTTTTAGTTTACGGAAGAGTGCACGTAGAATAACAAAAGGGGTTATTCATGTTCAAGCCAGTTTCAACAATACCATTATAACCGTTACAGACCCACAAGGTCGGGTGGTTTTCTGGTCCTCCGCAGGTACTTGTGGATTCAAAAGCTCAAGAAAAGCATCACCCTACGCTGGTCAAAGAACAGCAGTAGATGCTATTCGTACAGTGGGTTTGCAACGAGCAGAAGTTATGGTAAAAGGTGCTGGTAGCGGAAGAGATGCCGCATTACGAGCCATTGCTAAAAGTGGTGTACGGTTAAGTTGTATACGCGATGTAACACCTATGCCGCATAATGGATGTCGACCTCCTAAAAAAAGACGTCTGTAAAAAAATTAAACTGCTTTCAAGAGAAATAAACGATTCAATGATCAAATAATAATACTAGTCTGTTATGGTTCGAGAGGAGGTAACAGGATCCACCCAAACACTAGAGTGGAAGTGTGTTGAATCAAGAGTAGATAGTAAGCGTCTTTATTATGGTCGTTTCATTCTGTCCCCGCTTAGAAAAGGTCAAGCGGATACTGTCGGTATTGCCTTGCGAAGAGCTTTACTTGGCGAAATAGAAGGAACATGTATCACACGCGCCAAATTTTGGAACGTGCCACACGAATATTCTACAATAGTAGGTATTGAAGAATCCATACAAGAAATTTTACTAAATTTGAAAGAAATTGTATTGAGAAGTAATCTCTATGGAGTTAGAGACGCATCAATTTGCGTCAAAGGTCCTAGATACATAACCGCTCAAGATATAATCTTACCACCTTCCGTAGAAATCGTTGATACGACACAACCTATAGCTAACTTGAGAGAGCCCATTGATTTCTGTATTGAGTTACAGATCAAGAGAGATCGCGGATATCATACGGAACTCAGAAAGAACTCTCAAGATGGAAGTTATCCTATAGATGCTGTATCCATGCCTGTTCGAAATGTGAATTATAGTATTTTTTCTTGTGGGAATGGAAATGAAAAACACGAGATACTTTTTCTAGAAATATGGACGAATGGCAGTTTAACTCCTAAAGAAGCGCTTTATGAGGCTTCTCGTAATTTGATTGATTTATTTCTTCCTTTTCTACACGCGGAGGAAGAGGGCACTAGTTTCGAAGAAAATAAAAACAGGTTTACTCCACCCCTTTTAACCTTTCAAAAAAGATTCACTAATCTAAAGAAAAACAAAAAAGGAATTCCATTGAATTGTATTTTTATTGATCAATTAGAATTGCCTTCTAGAACGTATAATTGTCTCAAAAGGTCCAATATACATACACTATTGGACCTTTTGAGTAAGACTGAAGAAGATCTTATGCGAATTGACAGTTTTCGTATGGAAGATGGAAAACTGATATGGGACACTCTAGAGAAGCATTTCCCAATTGATTTACCTAAGAACAAGTTCTCGCTTTAAATCCATTGCAATTTTTTCCTTTTCTTCTTTTTTGAGTTAGAATAAAAAGAAAAAAGAAAGCAATTTTGCATCTTTGGCACAATCTATATTTTCGCGAAATGGATCATAATAAAATAGATTTTGGGTATCTAGGGAAGATTCACTTGGAAGTAACTATTTCCTAGATACCCATGCGGGGGACTTCGCGGTTGAATGAATCAACTCGAAAAATCCCTAAAAAAGACCTAAAGTTAAAGATTTATCAATGGGTAATGTTGCTCCAATACCTAACCAAAGAGCTACTGCAGTACCGATTAAAAAAACGGTCGTAGCTACTGGGCGACGAAATGGATTTTGGAATTTATTGACATTCTCTAGAAAGGGTACTGTCAATAAGCCCGTTGGCACAGAAACCATTAAGAGAACACCCAATAACTTATTGGGTACTGTACGGAGTATTTGAAATACGGGAAAGAAGTACCACTCGGGTAATATTTCCAAAGGAGTTGCAAACGGATCCGCCGGTTCACCAATCATTGACGGCTCGAGAACTGCTAAACCTACATTACACGCAATAGTACCTAGAATTACTACTGGAAAAATGTATAAAAGATCGTTGGGCCACGCGGGTTCTCCGTAATAATTATGTCCCATCCCTTTAGCTAATTTTGCTCTTAATACAGGATCATTTAAGTCAGGTTTCTTTGTTATTGGGATAGGTGAATTCTTTAGGATCCATCCCCCAAAGGAACCGGACATGAGAATTTTTCATCATCCGGCTCGAGCAAGAATGAAAAAAATAAGACCGTGGAGGATCCACAATAGAATAGGGTATATAATGACTCAATGACTCAAGGTAAGAAAAGCTTTATCAGATTATCTTTTCCGAAGTTGCACCTATAACTACTATCCTATTCTTATGCGTAAATGCTCAATATCCAAGTGGGCTTACAAATTTGATCATGATCAATTGCTTTGTGGATTGTCTCTTGATTAGTTGGTGTTTATCCCCTTAATATCGCAAGTTTCTTACATCCAAACAAAGTATTTACTTGTTACTAATAAAAAATCCAAAAGTTTAGCCTATATTCTTCCTTAGATCCCTTCTTTTACTCCGATAGTATTGCGGATCGAAATCGATGCAAAGAAAATGAATGCATTTCCATACTATAATAAAATAAAAAGTAAGTGTAATAAATATAGAATTGGATCATATCACATGACTTACTCCATTTATACTCTATGGGATCTTACGGAGCCTGTTCATGGATGACATGGTTGGGGTATGATCATAGAAAATATTCTCCTCGAGTGAACCAGCCTATCCTTCCTAGATAGGGGACTTACGTCTTGATTGGATGCGGAGACACCTTTGGTCGTGAATTCTAATGTGGCAGATCCAATTCTGTATCTGCATGGCCAAATCAATAATTCAAGTCACACACTCCCATAATCCGCCTTATTTTTTTTTCATAAAATTAACTTCAACTATTTGTATCAAAATACTTTGAAGTTGAAGAGAAGTATCCAAATGACATGTCTTATTTTATAATAACCCATGTTTGTAGCAATGAAATACCACAACCTACCCGATATGATATATGAGAATTCTAATTCTCTATGATATGCCTTCCCTATAAAGGACCCGAAATACCTTGCTTACGTATCATTGGAAAGTGCATTAACATAAATACGGCGGTAAGCAGAGGCAGTACAAAGGTATGTAAACTATAAAAACGAGTCAAAGTGGATTGACCCACACTAGCACTTCCACGTAATAATTCCACTAAAGGGGATCCTATTACCGGAATCGCTTCAGGTACACCTGTCACAATTTTGACTGCCCAATAACCAATTTGATCCCAAGGCAAAGAATAACCAGTTACACCAAATGATGCAGTCAATACAGCCAAAACCACACCTGTGACCCAAGTTAATTCACGGGGTTTTTTAAACCCACCTGTGAGATACACACGAAATACGTGCAGGATCATCATTAGAACCATCATACTTGCTGACCATCGATGAACTGATCGGATTAACCAACCAAAATTGGCCTCCGTCATTATATATTGAACGGAGGAAAAAGCCTCTGTAACGGTTGGTCGGTAGTAAAAAGTCATAGCAAAACCGGTAGCGACTTGTACTAGAAAACAAGTAAGTGTAATTCCCCCTAAACAATAAAATATGTTGACATGAGGAGGAACATATTTACTAGTTATATCATCCGCAATTGCCTGAATCTCAAGACGTTCCTCAAACCAATCATATACTTTATTGAGATAGGTAACTAGCCCGACTCCCCCTCCGAGAACCGTATATGAAAATTTCATCTCGTACGGCTCAAGCAGAAACACACAAATTTTCAACGGATATTAGAAAAAAAAAAGTTCAAAACTTCATCAGCCACGGTATTGGATCGATTTGCCTTGAAGATATGAAATAAGAAAAATCCAGAATTTCTTTTTTGTGATGATAATACCAAAAAATCTCAAGTTGGCTCATCTGTTTTTCTTTCCCTTATGTTAATCATTAGAGGCCTCTTGACTTGTCTTTTCTCTTCCCTATTTTTTATTTATTTTATTTTGATTTCATTTTTTATTTTACTAGTAAAATAATGAAATCAAAATTTATAGCGGTTTTCGGATAGAAATTATCTTGTTGCGATCCTATGAATCAGTTCAATTAAAACCTTAGATTCATACTAGAGCCACGATGATTGAGTCTCAAGCTAAACAAAAGGCAAGGGTTCTTCGAATAAGAACCGCTTGATGATCATTTATTGAAAGAGAAAAAAGTTGTCTTTTGGGCAAACAAAATTGGAAGGAAGAAAAGTTCTTTTTTTTTTTTCAGTCTGGTTGCGAGGTCTAAATAGTGAGTATAAATCATAGTTCCTTTTTTTTCTTGATCTACTCTATGTATTTCGTGTTCCGGATACTAGAATAAATAATATAATATCCGACGAATTAGAATCATCTTGATAGAGATAACAGGCCCTTTCTATGTATTATCAATAGGATCAATTCTAACAAGTCACACACTCATATTCCAGAGATACCGAAACAAAAAAATCCACGGTCGAGCTACCAGAATGTCTAGAAATGTGGAGCTTAAAGTAGAAAGGCTTTTTTGGATGGAAAAACTATGAAGTCATAGTTTTAGTTAGTAGAAACCTAATTCGTTAAAATTCCGTCCAGTAAAACAGAAGAATTATAAATTTCTAAAATGATAGATAGGAATATCGCGAATAAAGCCATTGCGACCCCCATAAAAGGAGTAGTCCCCCAACCCGGAGCTACTTTCCCATATTCCGAATTCAAGGGTTTCAATAAACTACCCGCGCCAGTCCGTTTTGGCTTAGGTCTAGAACTATCTTCAACGGTTTGTGTAGGCATAAATTCTATTTAATCATTGGTGTTGACTTTGTATACTATTCCGTTGTAGTTGTAAATACACGATCTTTTCATAGATCCATTGTAATCTTGAAATTCTATAAAAATGGAAACAGCAACTTTAGTCGCCATCTCCATATCTGGTTTACTTGTAAGCTTTACTGGGTATGCCTTATATACCGCGTTTGGGCAACCCTCTCAACAATTAAGAGATCCATTCGAAGAACATGGGGACTAATTGAAGTAAGAAGTCTCCCCTCTGGGGGACTTCTTACTGCAATGAAATTATTTATTTCCTTCAATTAAATTATTTCATTTTTTAGTCGGAACCTTAGGTGGTTCTCGGAAAAAGATAGCGAAAAAAATTATCCCTAAAGTCGAAACTAAAAGGAACGTATAAACCAATGCTTCCATAGATTCGATCCTGGTTTATTTACAATTATAACTTCCACACCTATTCACTTAGCATTTGGGATCATTCCCCATATAAAAAAAGAAAAAGAGTCAAAGAAAGGACAGGAGATGTTTCTCATGTCAAATCAAAAAAGAGAGGTGAAAGATAACATAGCAATGTGGTATCAAGCTGCCTGTTTCCTTGTAGTTGGATCTCCAACTTTTTGGAATGTTCCAAATTCCACTTGAGCATCCAAGTCTGGATCAATACCAGCAAAAACATCTCGGAACAAGGTTCGAGCGCCATGCCAAATGTGTCCGAAAAAGAAGAGCAAAGCAAAGGTAGCATGACCAAAAGTGAACCAACCCCTTGGACTGCTGCGAAAAACACCATCTGATTTCAAAGTAGCTCGATCTAATTCAAAAATTTCCCCTAATTGAGCACGTCGCGCATATTTTTTTACAGTAGCAGGATCAGAATAACTTACTCCATTAAGTTCGCCACCATAGAACTCCACCGTTACGCCTACTTGTTCAACACTATATTTGGATTCTGCTCTTCTAAAAGGAACGTCCGCTCTCACAATTCCCTCCTCATCTACCAAAACTACCGGAAATGTTTCAAAAAAAGTAGGCATACGACGTACAAAAAGCTCGCGTCCTTGTTTATCTCTAAAGACGGGATGTCCTAACCATCCAACAGCTATTCCATCCCCATTGTCCATTGAGCCTGCTCTGAATAATCCCCCCTTTGCCGGATTATTACCAATATAATCATAAAAGGCTAATTTTTCGGGAATTTTAGACCAAGCTTCTGATAAACTAAGATTTTCGGCTAACCCATCGCTAACTCTTCGATATATTTCTTGCTGAAAGTATCCCTGATCCCACTGATAACGAGTAGGCCCAAATAATTCGATTGGGGTAGTTGCCGATCCATACCACATAGTTCCGGCAACTACGAAAGCAGCAAAAAAAACAGCAGCGATACTACTGGAAAGTACAGTTTCGATATTGCCCATACGTAATCCTTTGTATAGACGTTGAGGCGGACGGACACTAAGATGGAATAGGCCCGCTAATATGCCCAATGTACCCGCAGCAATATGATGCGAAGCTATTCCTCCCGGAACGAAGGGATCAAAACCTTCTGCACCCCACGCAGGATTTACAGCTTGTACTTTTCCGGTTAGTCCGTAAGGATCGGATACCCATATCCCAGGGCCATATAAACCCGTTACATGAAATGCACCAAAGCCAAAACAAGCCACCCCTGCAAGAAATAAATGAATTCCAAAGATCTTGGGCAAATCCAAAGAAGGTTTTCCCGTCCGCTCATCACAGAATATTTCTAGGTCCCAATATACCCAATGCCAGATAGCTGCTAAGAAACACAAGCCAGAAAACACAATATGGGCACCTGCCACACCTTCATAACTCCAAATACCCGGATTCGTTACAGTTCCTCCTGAAATACTCCAACCACCCCACGAATTGGTTATTCCTAAACGAGTCATGAAGGGGATGACGAACATACCTTGTCTCCACATTGGATCCAGAACAGGATCAGAGGGATCAAAAACCGCTAATTCGTATAAAGCCATCGAGCCAGCCCAACCAGAAACTAGAGCTGTGTGCATTATATGCACCGAAAGCAATCGACCCGGATCATTCAATACGACAGTATGAACACGATACCAAGGCAAACCCATGGAAATACCCCTTTAGCAAAGAAAAATAGACACGATGTCGCTTTATTTTATCGCATTGGAAAAGACTATCCATACATATCCTATGTACCTAACCCTTCTAGGGGATTCTATGTCAGAAAGCGTGAATATTTATTTCATTCCATTAAAAATAACAAGCCAATTCCGTTTGTAAGAAGAAAGAGAAGCAGATCTATTCTATACTCGATAAGTGCCAATATGCAATGGGTAACTTAGGCTATTTGGAAAAACGAAGAATAGATCCTTAATCCCTCTTTGTTTATCATTCAAATCACAGATTCCTTTTTTCTTTATTCAATCTGTCTTACCTTCCTTATATGTATAATCTTTCAATCTATGTATTATTTCAATCTATGTATTAATAGAATCTATAGTATTCTTATAGAATAAGAAAAAAATGAAGATAATAAACTGCGGATCCTTTCTTTCTCTTCCATTCTTATGTTTCCATATTAAAGTGTAGTTTTCTTACTTAAATTTAATAATATTAATCTAATATGCCCATTGGTGTTCCAAAAGTACCTTACCGGATTCCCGGAGATGAAGAAGCGACTTGGGTTGACTTATACAATGTTATGTATCGAGAAAGGACACTTTTTTTAGGTCAAGAGATTCGTTGCGAGATCACGAATCATATTACGGGTCTGATGGTATATCTCAGTATAGAAGATGGAATTAGCGATATTTTTTTGTTTATAAACTCTCCTGGCGGGTGGCTAATCTCAGGAATGGCAATTTTTGATACGATGCAAACGGTGACACCTGATATATATACAATATGCCTCGGAATAGCCGCGTCAATGGCCTCTTTCATTCTGCTTGGAGGAGAACCCACCAAGCGTATAGCATTCCCTCACGCTAGGATTATGCTTCACCAACCTGCTAGTACTTATTATCAGGCAAGGACACCGGAATTTTTACTAGAAGTGGAAGAGTTACACAAAGTTCGCGAAATGATCACAAGGGTTTATGCACTAAGAACAGGCAAGCCCTTTTGGGTTGTATCCGAAGACATGGAAAGGGATGTTTTTATGTCAGCAGACGAAGCCAAAGCTTATGGACTTGTCGATATTGTAGGGGATGAAATGATTGAAGAGCACTGCGATACTGATCCAGTGTGGTTTCCAGAAATGTTTAAGGATTGGTAGTGGCTGGATTTCTTGTAAATTTATTTCAAACCTAAATTCGGGTTTTATGCTATTTTATAGAAAATAGAAATACTTCATGATGATGAATCATCAGGTTAAGATCGATCTAAACCAATCCATTTTTTCTATATACATACGACATGCCAACGGTTAAACAACTTATTAGAAATGCAAGACAGCCAATACGAAATGCTACAAAATCGGCCGCGCTTAAGGGATGTCCTCAGCGTCGAGGAACATGTGCTAGGGTGTATGTGCGACTCGTTCAGATCATGAGTTCAAACAAAGAAGAAAATTTTGAAAGTATCCATGATCGTTACCAATGAATAGGATAGAGCTTCTCTATCCTAGATTTCTATGGTATATGGAATTTATGGTTTCCTTTGGTGCAAATCCAATCATCTAGATTTGAATTGGAAGAAGCAATTTCCCCATTGGTAGCAAATGGTTATCCATTAAGCGGAGGAAATAGTAATAAAAAGAAAAAGGCTTATGCTCCTTTATCTTAAAAGAACGGACTAAAGGGTCAGCTACTTAGCCAACTTTCATAATTAAATACCGTCACTGTATGAATAACTCTTATTGTGAAAAGAGCTATTTACTCTATAATGGATGGGTAGAGCCAAAGAATGTGAACTATACAAGTTCACAATACCTTTTGATGAAATGAAAGAAAGGGCTCCGGTGTATAGAGAGGGCCTCACCGTTTAAAAGGGAACCGTAGAAACGATGGAACCCACAGTTTTTTTAGTATCGTTAGAATTTGTTATTTCTATGCGAAATAACTGAAGAGAATAGAATAAAAAATCGTGGTTGGGAAGGTTATAGTAGCAAAAGCCATTGGAATTAATATTTTATATATCGGAATAATCCGTTTTGTTATTAATGGAAAACAGAGGATTAAAAGAAGAAAAATCATTAGTTATTCATTAAGGTTAATTTGATTCAATGACCAGAGTTCCGCGAGGATATATAGCTCGGAGACGACGAACAAAAATGCGTTCATTTGCCTCAAACTTTAGAGGGGCTCATTTAAGACTTAATCGAATGATTACTCAACAAGTAAGAAGAGCTTTTGTTTCTTCTCATCGAGATAGAGGCAGGCAAAAGAGGGATTTTCGTCGGTTGTGGATCACTCGGATAAACGCAGCAACACGGGTATATAACGTATTCGATAGTTATAGTAAATTAATACACAATCTGTACAAAAAAGAATTAATTCTTAATCGTAAAATGCTTGCACAAGTAGCTGTATCAAATCCAAATAATCTTTACACGATTTCCAATAAAATAAAGACCATCAATTAAAGGATAAAAAAGTAATATACAGGAATAATTAAACCCGAATTCCCGGAGAGGGAACTCCGGGAAGATACAATAAATTAAGATTAAGTGGTAGGAATCAACGAGCATGTTGCAATAAATAAAAAAACTATTTCTTTTTTTTCTTTCTTATAACAAACACAAGAATCAAAACTGGATTACTTTCTTTATATATGAGTCTGACCCTTTCGAATAAAACATCAGCAATCGGAACTTAAGTTTCGATTGTTGTTTCTTAAATTCTGGTTGGAGTTTCTTAAGTTTCGATTGGAATTGAACTTTTGTGTTAATTGAGGAATATGTCTATTTTTTCTGTGTCTAGGACCAGTAATTATTGAAATTGACTGGGCTTGAAATTGCTTCTCATTCTCATAGTTACGAAACGGTAAGAAAGATAAAATACGAGCCTGTTTTATAGCAAGAGTAATTAATCGTTGTTGTTTCAAGGTTAATCTATTTATTCGTCTGGATAATATTTTTCCTTGTTCACTAATAAATCGATTAATTAAACTCATGTTTCTATAATCAATTCGATCCCCCGGGCCTATTCGAGAACGCCTACGAAAAGGTTGTTTGGATTTACGAAAAGGTTGTTTGAATTTACGAAAAGTTTGCTTTGATTTATGAAAAGTTTGTTTGGATTTACGAAAGGGTTGCTTAGATTTATGAAAAGGTTGTTTAGATATATACATGATTTATTCGTTATTTAAAAAATTGAAAAAAAAAAATGGATTTCTTTATTTTATTAATTTTGGATCCAAAACAAAAAAAGTAGTCTTTCTTTGGCCCATATATTATTTGATTCATATACTATATAAATAAAATAAAAAATAACCTCTATACATATGAAAAAATATCTACCTAAAATCAGATGAGTTGATTTTTTTTTGTATTCTATCTATGTTCTATATAGTTAATAAGAAGTTCTTACTCTTTCTGTTCTTTGGAAAAAACGAACACGCGATACTCCTATTTCTTTATTTCATTATGAGTCGTATGCTTGCGACAATAACGACAAAATTTTCTTAATTCTAATTGTCCGGGTGTATTGTGGCGATTCTTTTGAGTACTATATCTAGAAATCCCCGTCGATTCCTTATTGGTACCCTTTCGAACACAACTAATACATTCCAAAATAACTCGGATTCTAACATCTTTGCCCTTGGCCATGAACCTCCTTTCCTTTTTGGATCAACTTAACTTAATTCTTATACCTATTCTTTTATTCTTTTATTTTGGATCCAAAGAAGAAGAATAAAGTCTATAGAAGTTCCTAACTAAAAATGCGATTTCTAAAGATTTTGTTGTAATTCTTCGAATTCTCTAACGAATCCAATCCAATAGAATAAAAAAATTAGTAAATTAAGTAATAAAACATAGAGAAATAATTAAAGAATACAATCCTTATCCATCTTTTCTTTCTTTTTTCTTCATATGCTAAAAATAAAAAAGAATTCAAAAAGGAAAAATTTTCGTCATGTCACGAAGAATTCTATCTCTCGCATAGGAATAACTAGAATGAAAAAAAAGGGAATGACAAAGCATCTGGGAATAAACGATTGATTTCTATCAATAAACCTGCTAAAACACCAAACCATAGAGTACTTAGCACGGGTGCTACAGAGAGATATGTTTTTATATCCCGCATTGAAAATCCTCCTTCCGTATTGGAATACATATATGATCAGATACTCTTGCCCAAGATCCTTTGTATTTCTTTTGGTTAGGCGAAATTCCTAATTAAAAAACAAAATCAATATTCTATATATATATATAGAATATATAGAATGAACCATATAGAGGAGATTTTCCTATCCCTAAAAAAAACGACCCCTTCTTCCTATACATTACTAAGGAATAGGAATCTTTCTTTTATGGGTGAAATTCGACTGGATTTTAGATGTATACCCTTCCTTGATTATATGAGAATAAAAACAAGAAATGACAAGAAAGTTCTATATAAATAGAGAAATACAAGAAAATTACGATGTGGAAAACAAGAAAGGAATTGTGTACAATGGCATTGTACAACAATTTGGAAAAGGGATGTAGCGCAGCTTGGTAGCGCGTTTGTTTTGGGTACAAAATGTCACAGGTTCAAATCCTGTCATCCCTACCTATTAATTCTCTCTTCTTTATGGGCAGTAGTGGGGAGATCGATTAAAGTGGGTATAACTTGAATTTGTGAATACTTATACGGACGTGAGACACTTTAGGAGTAGAAAAGAATTTTCTTTTTGTTTTGAAAGCGCTCTTAGTTCAGTTTGGTAGAACGCGGGTCTCCAAAACCCGATGTCGTAGGTTCAAATCCTACAGAGCGTGATTCCATATATCTTATGTCGAAACAGAGTAAAATAACTTAAAAAAAAACAAAGTAGAATTGCAACTCCAATTTGACCTCCTCCAGACCAGGGAGGAGGTCAATCAAAAAAGAAATATTACTCAATCAAAGATCCAACTGATCCCCGCGCCTGTATTGCAAATACGCAGTCACGAATAATCCCGCTAAAGTAATAGGAATTAGGCCTAAGACGATTCCAAATAGAAAAACTTCAATCATTTCGATTTGTTCGAGGGGATAA